TTTCCACCGAGCTAAAATAATATGCTGATGGTTCTAGTAAACCAAAACCACCATTTTCTAGCTATTTGGCTTTAATCTTACCTTTACAAGACAAAAATTGAAGATCTAGTTACGATTGGAAATGCACTTATGTTTTTTATCTTCATCCATAGATCCTTTACTTATATTTAGTAATTGGAAGATTTGATCCAAATTTTTTTTTTTTATTATGCTTCGTGACTCTATAACCCTTTTATTCAATTTCAATTGAATTTTGGATACAAATCGTGAGAATTTCTATTTTTCCTCAATCAAATATGCTATTGAGGGGAAAAGGATTAAACTCTTTTCAGGAAATAAAGTTTTTTTTGATCGGAATATGAAAAACCCGAAAGACCCCTTAACTTTTTAAGTTATTAATTGAACGAATCACACTTTTACCACTAAACTATACCCGCTTCATATTCATTATTATATATGAATATACCTTTTGTCGAACAAAGGAATGAGATGCTATCTTAATAGCATCAGACTCATTAAAACTTGAGCGTTGACACTTTATCCCCCCGGACCAGGGGTACTTGAAGGCGAAGTACAGAAAGTTTTTTTTAATAACCAAATTCTAATAAAATTAGAATAAAAATAAAATTAGAATAAAGCAAAAAGTCTCATTTTTCACTTGTTATAAGTTATTACTGACAGTCCAAAATGGAAAGAATTATTGAAGCTGGGCTATAACCACGACGAATTCCTCATTTTTTTTTTACTTCCCCTTCAACTGACCGATTTTTGAATTTGAACTCGGATTAATTGGATCTTAAATGTTCAATGTCCCTTGAACAAATAAAAGAGTTATGTTATATATGTTATAACATATGTGTGTTTCATTTTTTATATTATATTATTTAATATCTGTATGTGCTTTTTCCAGTTAAATAATTAACTAAATTGAGAAAAAAGACTCAAAATTCAAAATACTACTTAATTTAATACTAATTAATAAATAGTAATTAATAAAAAATAAAAATTTATTAATTTGAATATTTTTTCATTTTCATATTCTATAGCATATTCTATAGTATTATATTACTAATACTAAGACATTACACTTGGAATGGAGATGAAAATTGTCTTTATTGTTACTTCAATAACTTCAATAACAAGTATCTTTGATTTGATATAATAAAAACAAAAAATGAAATCATTTGATCTATGAAATGATTGATTCATCAGAAGTAATGTAATAACCCGGCCAGTACTTAACCAGGCCGGGGGAATGGACTTTTCTTACAAAATGAAAATCAAGGAAGTAAGGTTTTTTCTATATCTATTCTATTGAAGATAAGATATCTGTGTCGAATTATTACATTATCTAAATTGAATTACTAATCAAATTAATAGATCGCTTATCTAGTTTAATATATATATATATTTATATTACTATATTTATATTACATTACTGTTATTTTAGTCTTATATTATAATTATATAAATATAAGTATTATAAATTCTAATTATAATAATAAATTTTGAATACTAAAAATAAAGAAAAGCGCGCTTTTTTCAATTTAAATCTTTTTTACTTCGCCTGTCACATCACATAAAAAATTTTCAATTTGAATTGGGAGAGATGGCTGAGTGGACTAAAGCGGCAGATTGCTAATCCGTTGTACGAGTTATTTGTACCGAGGGTTCGAATCCCTCTCTCTCCGCTCCCCTCGATCGCTTCAGACTTTCAAAATCTTTTTTTTTATTCCTCACGTCCAGGATTACGGCCCGGATCATTAGATAAGAATCCAAAGATGAAGAGAGAAACAAAAAATATGACTACTGTGTAAACAAAGAGTTTGAGAGTAAGCATTACACAATCTCCAAGATTTTTTTTGAAAAGGGAAATAGATTGCCTATTTTTTATCACATACACTAGGTTGACATAGCACCCCAAAAAGAAACCAAAAAGAAAATGAAGTCTTTTCTTAAAAAAGGTAATTTTTACGAATTTTTTGTTTTTGTAATGTAATAATAATAAGAAAAGCAAGATTCTGATTCCTTCATTACCAAAAATTTTTGGTATTTTTGGTCATATCCATTATTTGGTATTGTGGGGTCTTTAGAAAGTCCTTGTTTACTGGAAGGTCAGAACGAGGAAATAAGTTGATCAAAATTTATCACCGTGCGATTATTCAATATAATACAAGAACAAGAATTTCTATTTTCAAATGGAGGGTTCATAATGTAAAATTTATAAGATCTTATAAAAGATCTTATAAATTTTTAGAAAATTTTTTCGGATAAATCATGAATTTTTCGGAGCATTAAAGATTTTATCGAAAACTTACAGCAGCTTGCCAAACAAAGGCTAAGAGCAAAAAGAGTACAGGTATGACAGGCATAACATCTACGATAGGATTGAAAAAGGCATAAGCCTCGGGCAATTTGCCGAAGAAAAAACTACTCGAGGAAAGGGTAGAATTAAGACAGATACAGATTAAACTAAAGATATTAAGCATAACAAACATTTCATTCTTGTAGATTAGAAAATTAGATTTTGATTGAGTTCTTTTTATGAGGGAAAAATGAAAAGGTAGGTCAAAAAACCTTTTTGTTCTTCGAACGCTCTCAAATCAAAAATCTTCCCTTTCATTCTCAAATGAGAATACAAGGAATTTTAGTTTCATACAATATCTTAATTGAATTTTATGGAATGATCAATCATTTTTTTCTATATTTTCATGTGTTGAATCCTAGCAGTAATATATTTCATATATATTTGAATTGGGATTGACGAACGACTAATACCAATATTAGTCTTTATTAGTATCGAAGAGAAATTCGAAATCGAAATGGGGCGTGGCCAAGTGGTAAGGCAACGGGTTTTGGTCCCGTTATTCGGAGGTTCGAATCCTTCCGTCCCAGAGCGTCTACATGAGAAAGATTCTTCTCTTTAACAAATTTATCTTTAAGCTTGGAAATTATTTTCTTTAATCTTGGATATAGATAGTATGATCTCACCTTTTGTTCTGATTTTTCTATAAAAATGAAACTTTTTTCATTTAGTTTATCACAAATGCGATTGAGTGTACGGGTAGAAATAAAGATATTTCATTGAATTCTAAATTCAAAACAATTTTGGGGTATATCATTATCATTCAGAGACCACTATTTAAATAGTCATATTGAAGTAAGTTACTTAAAAAAACTCTTTGTTCCATGAAATGTGAATTCTCGCATTATATAATTCATTATGGAATTCTGAATTGAAATAGAAAAAAAGATCCTTTTCTATTCAATTCCCCAATCAAAGGAAAGAAAGTCTAAAGAAAAATGTGTATCTTAAACACTGTACATGGAAACTAAAGATTACGTGGTTTTTGGTATGAATTTTTTTCTTTTATCGGTCGTCTTAAAACCCCTAAACCGGTAAAAAAAAGTAAAACCAAATTGCTCCGGATCCCCCTTTTTTATCTTATTCAAATGAATAATTGGAAATTAACGTAATGTATCTATTAAAATGTATCTATTAATATTAAATAGATGGAAATTCTTATATTTCATTTTCTTTACTTTATGTAATTATGTAATTGGCGAAAAGATTTTTGAACCTGAAGTAAAACAAAATCTGTTTGTATAAAATGAACAAGCCCTGCCCTATGTATATATATTATGTATTGTTGTATTTCAGCAACAGCAGCTCTTTGATTAAGTCAAAAGGGTCTGTGATTCTTTAAATATACATGATTTCCCCCGGTAACAAATTTTCGTTGTATATGATGCATACGAAAAGATTAGATTCTTCTTATTCTTGATTCTAATTTTGTCTTTCATCTGAAAGAAAGAATACCGAATTCAATTTTACTTTATACCTTACACGAGACCTTTTCTATTTCATACTCATGAAAACAAAAACTCTTTTTTTTTTATGAATCTGGGTACTCGAAGAAATTTGAAAAATCTCTATTATAAATATAGAGAAACTTATGACTTTTTCGAGTTATTGGAATAGCTTATATTTTGTTAATAACTGATTTTATTCCGGAATTGGAAAATCCATAGGGCCATTCTTTTTAGATTTAGAGTTTATTTGTTCGAGAAGAATTTTTTCCATAATTTAACATCCCAAATGATCTGTTGAAGATTTTAATTAGATTTAAGTAAATCCATTTACTTTTCTTTTTTATTTTTTAGAAATTTCTTTCACTCCATAGGATAGAGGGGCGAAATAACTTAAATCCTTTATAATATAAGACTTTTTTCCAGATAATTATTTACCTCTCCATAGATACATACATAAAAAATATTATGTATCATTGAGCCAATGACTATTCATGATTCCATATTGAATCAATTGCATACCGGTTCAAAATTAAATTTAAAATGAGAGGAGTGTTATGGTAAAACTTCGTTTAAAACGATGTGGTAGAAAGCAACGTGCGACTTGAAGGACATAATTCACTGTGGATTCTTACATCCGCCATTTTCTATAGGAATGAAGATGCTCTTGAATCGACATAGTTTGTTCTGTTCCTGTTAGGAACCTAATTTGTATTGGGTTGGTAAATAGGAATAGCACATGATGGAGCTCGAGCAAAACGTATTGATTCATTTATCGGGGGGGCGAATCTAGGGTTAGTAACAATTAATAAATTAGACTACTTTGTAAGTATATCCTCAATATAGAAATTCAAATTTGAAATTGAAGGATTCAAATCCCAACAAGTTTGAAATAAAATAAATAACATTTTTTATATTACATTACAATTTTTTATATTACATTACAATAGAAAGAAATAACAAAAAACAAAAGGTATGTTGCTGCCATTTTGAAAAAGGGGGTAAGGATCACCGAAGTAATGTCTAAACCTAATGATTTTTAAAAGCAAAGAGAAAGAATTCCGGAACAAGGAAACACTATTTTCAATTGTCTCACTATTTTATTTTATTTTTAGTATAATGATGGAGACTAAAAATAGATTCGAGACGAAACAAACAAAAGAGGTTAGAGACAACTCAAGAAATGTCTAAGGATTTACCTTCGGACTTTTTCAGAATTACCCAACTTGAGTTATGAGTACGAATGATATTTCTTTTTTTTCTTTTTTTTTTTTTATGTAAGTAAGAACAGAAAAACGAAAATCATAGTCTAATTCTAATTCATAAATTTTTTAATATATTTTACATTATATACAGAAATATTAGAATCATTTTTTCTCGAGCCGTATGAGGAGAAAACCTCTTATACGTTTCTAGGGGGGGGTTATTTATTTATATCTATCCCAATGAGCGATCTATCAAATCGTTGCAATTGATGTTCGATCCCGACGAGAAGGAAGAGATCTTCGAAAGGTGGGTTTTTATGATCCAATGAAAAATCAAACTTATTTAAACGTTCCTGCTATTCGTTATTTCCTTGAAAAAGGTGCTCAACCTACAGGAACTGTTCATGATATTTTAAGAAAAGCAGAATTTTTAAAAGAAAAAGCTTCCTAAATAAAAAAATTATAAAAAAGAAAGGTAACTAGTATAAATTTGTGGGGTAATTATTTACTCACAATTTTCTCTTTTCTTGTTCTATATTATGTTTTATATTTACCATATTTCTTGTTGTGCCAATCCAACACAAATCCTTATTTTATGTAATTTTTTTTCATTTTTTTTTTCTCAACAATTTATTCATATTGACAATGATGTATTGAACAAATATAATTCGATCGTAGATAAATAGATCTGTTTATTTTGATCCGTATTTATTTTTGGGTTTTTCCTTTATTTCATTCAAATTATGGGTTTGCCAAATTTACTATTTGTTATATAAGATATATTTTTTTAACGAAAATCCAAAATTTTTATAAAATATAAAAAAAGGGGGGGGGGGCGGTCTTTAAATGTAAATTTTTACATTTTTTTTTATCTGTCTTTAATTTAATCCACTTTGCTATTTTGTTTAATTGATCATCTAATCTTTCCTTTATATTTCTTTTGAATTCAAAATTCAATGTTTTTACGTAGTTGTATAGTTCAATTCCATTTTTTCCACTTGTATATATGTATTTATCTGGGTTGCTAACTCAATGGTAGAGTACTCGGCTTTTAAGTGCGCTTATGGTTTTTTACACATTTGGATGAAGTAACGAATTCGTCCAGACTTTTGGTAGAGTCTATAAGACCACGACTGATCCTGAAAGGTAATGGATGGAAAAAATCGCATGTCGTAATAAAATAATAAGAAAAAGGGAATTTTCATTTTTGAATTTCTTATTATATTCTTTCTTGTTTTTTTTTTAAGAAATTCACAGTTAGAGTTTGGTCTAGTGAATAAATGGATAGAGCTCTATGGCTCTAATTCTGGTAAAAAAAAAAGCAACGAGCTTCTATTCTTAATTTGAATAATTTCCCGATCTAATTAAACGTTAAAAATAACTTAGTGCCTGATGTGGGGAAGGGGTCTCCTGTGAATGGACCTTTGATTCTTTTTTATTCTTAAATTAAAAAAAAATCCTAACTATTTTCTATTATGGATTGGAAACAAATGTGTAGAAGAAACAGTATACTGACAAAAAAAATTTCCAAAGTCAAAAGAGCGATCGGGTTGCAAAAATGAAAGATTTTTTATCCTCTGATAATTTAATAGAACGAAGATAAACCCATTGGATAAAAGGGGAGATGAAAAAGATCTGTTGATTGGACTCTGTATTTCCGGGGTATATATTTTTTTTCATACATGATACATACTCTGTTCTGACCGTATTGCACTATGTATAATTTGATAATACAAGAAATACCTATTGTTTCTGGTTCAAGTAGAAATTGAAGTCAATGGAAGAATTACAAGGATATTTAGAAAAAGGTAGATCTTGGCAACAATATTTCCTATATCCGTTACTCTTTCAGGAGTATATTTATGCACTTGCTCATGATCATGGTTTAAATGGTTTGATTTTTTATGAACCCGTAGAAGTTTTTGGTTATGATAATAAATCTAGTTTATCACTTGTAAAACGTTTAATTACTCGAATCTATCAAAAGAATTCTTTGATTTCTTCGGTTAATTATTCTAACCAAAATTTATTTGTTGGGCACACCCACAACATTTTTTTTTATTCTCATTTTTATTCTCAAATTATATCAGAAAGTTTTGCAATTATTGTGGAAATTCCATTTTCCTTTCGATTAGTATCTTATTTAGAAAAAAAAGAAATACCAAAATATCATAATTTACAATCAATTCATTCAATTTTTCCTTTTTTAGAGGACAAATTATTGCATTTAAATTATGTTTTAGATATACTAATACCTCATCCCATCCATATGGAAATCTTGGTTCAAATCCTTCAGTGCTGGATTCAAGATGTTCCCTTTTTACACTTATTGCAATTCTTTCTTCACGAATACCATAATTGGAATAATCTCCCCATTACTCAGAAGAAATCTATTTATGTTTTTTCGAAAGAAAATAAAAGATTCTTTTGGTTCCTATACAATTCTTATGTATTTGAGTGCGAAATTTTATTAGTGCTTATTCGT